ACTACATTTTCTAAACGAGCCAGAGCCAACCCGAGCTGGTCTTGTAAAAGATCCGCTACAGAGCGAATACGTTTATTTTTCAAATGATTCATATCATCAAGTGTACCCATTCCAAATTTCATCCCAATCAAATGATCGGCAGCTGCTAATATATCTCGTGGTAACAAAAATATATTGTTCTGAGGTATATTAAGATTAAGTCTCCAGTTAATATTTCGGCGACCAATCCTTCCTAATTCACACCTTTGGTGAAAGAATTTTTTTTGTAATTCCTTACATAAGGATTCAGAAAATATTGGATCCCCACCTACACAAGAAAATTGTTGATAAAACTCCAAAATAGCATTTTCTTTTGACCCAATTTTTTTTTTCTCCTTATCGGTCAAGAAAGATAAGAAAATTTCAGGGTAGCAAACATTCTCTAGAATTTCTCTTAGATTCGAACCCATAGCTGATGATAGAACTAGAATAGATATTTTCTGTTTCCTACTCACACGAGCCCATATTCTTGCTTTTTTATCAATCTCTAATTCTAACCTGCCTCCCCAATCTGATATTATGGTGCCAGTATAGACCGAAATCCCGTTATGATCCAATTCTGACTGGTAATAGATACCAGGACTTTGCAATATTTGATTGATCACAATTCTGTATATTCCGTTTACTATAGACGTTCCAAGGGAATTCATTAACGGAATGTTTCCAATAAAAATTCTTTGTTCTTGCATATTCCTACTGGTTTTCCAAATTAATCCCGCGGATACATATAATTCAGAAGAATATGTAAGTGATTCATAGACAGCATCGCGTTCTTTTATTAGAGGTTCTACCAATTGATATGTTTCCACAAATAATTGAAATTCAATTTCGTGATCTAAATCTTCAATTTTTGGAAATTTATAAAGTTCATCTATTAAACCCTGATCAATAAACCGATAAAACCCTTCAAATTGTATCTGATTAAATCCGGGTATTGTAGATGTTCCCTCTTTTCCATCCCCGAGCATCTTTTTTGAATTTCCCATTTATCCGTTTATTGAAAAAATCCCATCCCATCTCTCATTCTTCACCGAATCATATCCATAGAATTCGATCTAGCAATAATGGAATTTCTATTCTGTTTACTGAATCACATGAAATTTTATCCAACTCCAAAATATATGGAATGTATGAAATACGTATGAACGGAGACTAGATTCAATTGGAATTTTTTATAAGAAAGAGATCAAAATGTAACAGAATTGAGAAATACCACTGGAACTTATGGAGTTTTGTAAAGACTAGAAAAAAAGTCATTTCATTTTCACCTATGATATTACATATTCCAATTCGATTGCATACCATAAAAAAAAGGTATTCATGATTTGATCTGTTCGAGCATTAAAAAAAAAAGAAAACTTTTTTTAACCACTTTACTTTTTCTTTTTCATGTATTTAATTGTTCAAAAAAAGAGTTGCAGAAAAGAGATTTGTTTTTACCTATTTTGAATAGAATATTTAGAATATCAGTGAATTAAAGTAGGTAAGAAAACTTCTGTTTTTTTATTTATGAATTTTTTTTATTATTAAAAGAAAAAAAATGCATAGATATATATGTCTCTTTTTATTCTTTTATTGTGGTACAGTTCTATTTGGGACAGCACATGCTGTGCTCTATCAAAAATTTCATTTTCTCTTCAATGTATTCAATGAAAAATTGAAATACAAAAATTTATTGAAAATTACTCCTCAAAAGCATCCCTAGAGAGATAAAATACCCCATTATAGAGCTATAGCTCTATAACACAACGTAACGTCTGTTCTGATTATGGGGTTTACATATACTCATCATTGCTGTTATAATTGAAATTGAAGACGATTTATTTTTAATTGAAAAAACTCAATATAGATTAGTTAGAAATCCATTTTTAATTATATTTTTTTTTATTATTTGAAATAAGAAAATGTAGATTTTCATTCAAAAAAGGTCATGAATTTACAGTCAATAGTTAATGGTTCTGATTTGTACTGGATTCTATATTTTGTGACTGAAAATCGAGTTTTTCTCTTTTTGGCGGCATGGCCGAGTGGTAAGGCGGGGGACTGCAAATCCTTTTTCCCCAGTTCAAATCCGGGTGCCGCCTCAACAACACAACAGACCCTATTATAACATATAACAAACGTAGGAAAAAAACTCTGGATACTTTCTTTTCGTGATTCTAAGCCCCTGGCTCTCGAGGTTCTATTCTCGAAGGTTTTCCTATCAGAAAACTCAAAGTAGTGGAGGAAAATCCGTCTGAGTCTACAATTAGATTGAATAGCCAGAGAGGGAATTAAATTAATAGTTTTGGAAAGGACCTAAGATACTTTGGATACAGACAATATTCGATTAGATGAAGAATTGCCTTTCGTTTTACTTCCAAAAACAAAAAACGAGAAAAGAAAGAAACAGTCTTATTCTTTCCAGATGTGAGTTAGAGTCCTTGAATACTTCGAAAAGTATCCGTTTACTTGTGTTTACATCTTGTGGATTCTATTATAAATTCTATAATTAAGAATAACTCATTATAAGATAAGTGGATTTTTTTGAGTAGTTCATCAATGGTGACCAAATACCTCTCCCTTTTTTTGACTCTGCACCAGTGATTTCACTATTATTAGTGAACAATAATGGAATAGTTTCTTCATATTCATAGAAATAGGGGACAGAATTCACATGGATATAGTAAGTCTCGCATGGGCTGGTTTAATGGTAGTTTTTACATTTTCCCTCTCTCTCGTAGTGTGGGGAAGAAGTGGACTCTAGAAGTCCTCCTAATTGCGATAATAATCAAACTTTATCAACCTCTATCAGGTTGTTTTAGTTTTCTAGACTGGTCGGCAATTTTTTTTTTTTTATAAATTGGATTTATGTTTTATTGACTCATTTTCTATTTTTATATCAGGGTTTACACCGTTAACCATTTATGAGGTAACCCTTTTTCGAAATCTGAATAAGTTTCCATCGAATTCGGATTATCTTTATTAAATGGATCAAATAAACAAAAGAAATTGAGAAAGTATGTACATACATTTCATATTCTATTTAATTTATAGTGCCATTTCTAAAAAAAAAAAGAGAGATATAGGTGGATTCCTTTCTTTATAGTAAAAAATTTGACTTTTATCTTTATACATTACAATAACCATAATGGCTAGTATGGTAGACAGAGATCTCTTTCTACCATACTAGCGGGCCCCTTAGGATACTACTGAGTCTAATGCATTCCTTTTATTTAAGGAAAGATAATTTGAAAAAATTTTTTTTCATTGATAGTCAAATTGTAGTCAAATTAATTATTTTGACTAACCGTTTTTACGTAAATTATAAGCAAAAAAGCAGTAGGAATGAGAATGAAGAGTGCAGTAGCAATAAATGCAAGAATATTTACTTCCATAATTTAATCGTTTATTATTTATTTTTTCTTTGTAATATCTCGGGATTTAATCCCATAGAGATGAGAAATCTTTCGCCTGTAAACTCACTCAAATGAATTAGATTTCCATGATATCGAATGAAAGAAATATCATGAATAACAATATCGGAATCGGAGCTATAAAATGAATTAATCGTTCAAGAATTTAATAGTATAACATAGGAAGATCTTTTATCCACACCAAATACATAATGAGATTCCTGATCCAATCAAAAAATGAACTATTTTCATTTTCTTACGAGTTTTTTCTTAGACATCGACTCTAATCTTTTAAAAGAGCATATTCATTAAGGAAAACTAATTTTATCTATATTTTTTAAATATCCTCTTTCCTTGGTTGGATTCCAACTATTTTCAATTCTTTGACTTCATAGAAACAAAAGTATATATAGGTACTCGTGGCAAAGGTATTATAGGCTATCCTCTTCTATTTTCCTACACGAGTTAATGTAGGATTAATTGACAAAAAGCAAAAAGCCCGTACAGTATCTCTTTCTTGAAGTGTTGAATGCTCTCAATTATTATACTAATATATTTAGATATGTCTCTCTACCATCAATTGGTGCTAGTTAAATTAAAATAATGGAAATATCCCTTTCTTTTGCTTGATGAAAAAATAAAAAGATAAACAAAACCTTTTTTTTTGATCCCCTTGAAAAAAAAACGGGGGAGTTTCTGTCTTTTTTTTTTTATTGAATCCGCCGGGACTGACGGGGCTCGAACCCGCAGCTTCCGCCTTGACAGGGCGGTGCTCTAACCAATTGAACTACAATCCCATGGAAATAGGAAATAAAGTGGGTAGCTTACATATTATATTCCTTCTTATGATTTCATTTTAATAGTTTCAATTTTAGATTCAAATTAGTGTTTTGTAACAAAGAAAGTAACAAGTGATATATTGATATCTAAAAGAAAGTAACAAGTGATATATTGATATCTATATGGATATCACTTTAGTGATAGCAAGACGGATTACTGGTAATCCTTGCATTATTATAAAATTGATTGATAATCTATTTTTTACAATAAAAAATAGATCTTTTTTTTTACTCCGTTCATTAAAGTTTATATTTAATGGATCCATATCGGGATCTTTAGCAAGATCAGAATTTTTTATGTAAACAAAAAAGTAACTAGACACAAGAAAGAAAGAAAAAAGGAAAGTCGAAATATACCCCGAAATTTGACCTTTTTTCTTACCCTTCTCTGTCATTAAAAAAAAAGGGTTATGTAGACAGCGAATTATTGGGCCGAGCTGGATTTGAACCAGCGTAGACATATTGCCAACGAATTTACAGTCCGTCCCCATTAACCGCTCGGGCATCGACCCAAGAAGAATTTATTCTAACTTTATGGAGAATCAATCCATGATCAACTTCCTTTCGTAATACCCTACCCCCAGGGGAAGTCGAATCCCCGCTGCCTCCTTGAAAGAGAGATGTCCTGAACCACTAGACGATGGGGGCAGACTTGCTCAACCGCCATCATACTATGATCATAGTATGATCAGTTTTTTAAAATTGTCAATATAATCAAATGGTACGA